TAGGCCTTCTAATTCTTTAAGGGGCTTATCCAAAAGATTCGCGATATAACTAGGAAGACGTTTCAAATACCACACATGAGTCACTGGGCAGGCGAGTTTGATGTATCCCATTTGATATCTTCGTATCCGAGAATCGACAAATTCCACCCCGCATTCTTCACAAAATTTCGGGTCTTCTTTTTCAGCTCTGATCGCTCGATAATTTCCACAAGCACAAATTCCACTTTTTATGGGTCCAGAGATTCTTTCACAAAACAATCCATCTTTTTCCGGTTTATTGGTTTTATAATGAAAAGTATAGGGTTTTGTCACCTCTCCAACTATTTCTCCATTGGGTAGGATTTTATTAGCCCAAGCCCTTATTTGTTGAGGAGACACCGGTCCAATTCGAAGTTGTTGATGTTTATACCGGTCGATCATAGAATAGAAATTCTGATTCATTCAGATCAAGCTTCCTTCCTATTAATCTGGAAGTTCTTCTCAGATACAAGGAAATGATTCAGTTCTAGAGCCAAAGATCGTAGTTCTCGAACGAGCAATCGAAAAGATTCTGGAGCATCCTCGGGGTTGGGTACTGTTCCTCCAATGATCGTAGCACCAAGTACTTCTTGACGAGCTCTAATATGATCAGATTTATAAGTAAGCATCTCTTGTAAAATATGAGCAACACCAAATCCCTCTAGAGCCCAAACTTCCATTTCTCCTACTCGTTGTCCCCCTTGTTTGGCCCTTCCTCTAAGGGGTTGCTGTGTAACAAGTGCGTAATGTCCACTCGAACGTCCATGGATTTTATCATCAACTTGATGAATTAATTTTAGGATATAGGACTTTCCTATTTGAACAGGTTGTTCAAAAAGATCTCCTGCTCTTCCATCAAATATTCTGCTTTTTCCCGGATACTCGGGTTCAAATACCCATGGATTTTTTGTTTGCTTACTGGCGGAATATAATTCAGAAAACACTAGTTTTCTCGAAGCCTCTTGCTCATATCTCTCATCAAAAGGTGCTATTCTATAATGTCTCTTTAGAAGATCCCCCGCTAACCCTAGTGAGCATTCAAATATCTGTCCCACATTCATTCGTGAGGGTACTCCTAATGGATTGAAGACCATATCAACAGGTGTTCCATCTTGCAAATAAGGCATATCTTGTCTAGACAAAATTTTGGAAATAATACCCTTATTTCCATGTCTTCCAGCTACTTTATCACCTACTTTGATTTCACGTTTCTGTGAAATATATACACGAATCCTTTCTGGATTATAACCAGAACTCCCCTTTTTCTGGATCCATCTCACATCAATAACTCGACCCCTCCCGCCTATAGGTAGTTTTAGAGAAGTTTCTTTTGCAGTGGATACCTGAATGCCAAGTATGGCTCGTAATAATCTATCCTCAGGGGCATACGACGATTCGTTCGCTGTCTGGGGCGTTAATTTACCTACTAAAATATCGCCTGCTTCTATCCAAGATCCTAGCATCACAATTCCATTTCTGTCTAAATTGCGGAGTAAATGAGCTTCTAAATGTGGTATTTCCTTAGTGATTCTTTCGGGGCCTTGGCTTGTCACATGAGCCTGAATTTCATATTTCCGGATGTGAAAAGAAGTATAAATATCTTCATATACCAGACGTTCGCTAATTAGTACTGCGTCTTCAGAATTGTAACCTTCCCATGGCATATAAGCTACTAATACATTTTTTCCTAAAGCAAGTTCCCCACCAACAGTAGCCGCACCGTCCGCTAAAATTTGTCCCTTTTTAATGCATTTCCCCTGCCGAACCCGAGGTTTTTGATGCATACAAGTATTTTTGTTGGAGCGTTGATACATAATTAATGGAATGCTTATAGTGTCCCCATTACTTGAGAAAATGATCTTGTGAGTATCAGTATAAATGATCTTTCCCTCGCGTTCAGCTATAGCGGAAACCCCCGAATCTAGAGCCGTTTGACGTTCCAACCCAGTTCCAACAATGCACTTCTCGGACCGAGAAAGCGGAACTGCTTGGCGCTGCATATTAGAGCTCATTAAAGCCCGATTCGCATCATTATGCTCGATAAAAGGAATGAGGGAAGCTCCAATAGAAAAATATTGGAAAGGAAAAATGCTTCTAAAATGAATCTGTTCCCATGCAATAGTCAGGAATTCTTGACGGTATCGAGCTGGAACAACCTGCTCTTCCTGAATACCCCGATTCAAGGCCAAAGAATTTCCTGCTGCTACCATATAATATTCATCTCTATTTGGTGATAAATAAATAATCTGTGCCTCTTTTGATCTCTCAGATATTTCATAAAATGGGCTCTCTATAGATCCACAATGACCAATCCTCACATGAATAGCTAAGGATCCAATAAGTCCAACATTGATTCCTTCGGACGTGTCAATTGGACAAATACGCCCATAGTGGCTCGGATGAATATCTCGTATCCGAAAACTAGCAGTTCGCCCCGTCAATCCTCCAGGACCCAAATAACTCAATTTTCGCCCATGAACAATTTGTGTCAATGGATTAGTTCGATCCAAAACTTGAGATAAAGGATGTAGGCCAAAAAATGATTCATAAGTAGTTGTTAATGAAGTGGAAGTGACCAAATTTTGAGGGGTCGGTATCAATTTATGCCGGATTGCTCCACATATAGTTCCTCGAACCGCATTTTCTAAACGAACAAGAGCCAATCCGAATTGATCTTGTAACAGATCTGCTACAGAACGAATACGTTTATTTTTCAAGTGATTCATATCATCAAGTATACCCATCCCAAATTTCATTCCGATCAAATGATCCGCAGCAGCCAATAGATCTCGTGGTAACAAAAATGTATTTTTCTGAGGTATATCAAGGTTCAGTCTCCGGTTCATATTTCGTCGACCAATCCTTCCTAATTCACATCTTTGTTGAAAAAATTTCTTTTGTAATTCCTTACATAAGGACTCAGAAAATACTGGATCCCCACCCACGCAAGCAAATTGTTGATAAAACTCCAAAATAGCATTTTCTTTTGACCCTATTTTTTTTTTCTCCTTATCATTCGAGAAAGACAAGAAAATTTCAGGGTAACAAACATTATCTAGAATATCTCTTAGATTCGAACCCATAGCTGATGATAGAACTAGAATAGATATTTTTTGTTTCCTACTTACACGTGCCCATATCCTTGTTCTTTTATCAATCTCTAATTCTGATCTTCCTCCCCAATCTGATATTATAGTGCTGGTATAGACAGAAATTCCGTTATGATCCAATTCGGAACGGTAGTAAATACCCGGACTTTGCAATATTTGATTGATCACAATTCTGTATATTCCATTTACTATAGAGGTTCCCAGAGAATTCATTAAAGGAATGTTTCCAATAAAAACCGTTTGTTGTTGCATTTCTCTACCGGTTTTCCAAATTAATCCCGCGGGTACATATAATTCAGAAGAATATGTGAGCGATTCATACACAGCATCTCTTTCTTTTATCAAGGGCTCTACCAATTGATATCTTTCCACAAATAATTGAAATTCCATTTCTTGATCTCTATCTTCAATTTTTGGAAATTTATGAAATTCTTCCGCCAAGCCCCGATTAATGAACCTACAAAATCCCTCAAATTGTATCTGACTAAATCCAGGTATTGTGGACATTCCCTCATTTCCATTACGGAGCATCTTAATCTTAAGTTTCCTCTTTATTGAAAAAATACCATTATTGGTTCACTATTCATCGAATCGTACGGATACGGATCGATCTCGCAATGATGGAATGTATATTTTGTTTACTGAATCACATGAAATTTTAACCAACTCCATATATGTATTTCATACGTATGAACGGAGACGGGGCGGAGAAATGAAGAGCATTTTCGACGCAAATTCGAATTTGCGACAAGTACAAATAGAAAAAAAAATGGAGAAAACCTTCCTGGAAAAAAATTCTGTCACTTACACTTATGGAGTCTTGTCTAGAATATCAAAATGGATCCAATTTCTACCTATTATTATGATATTACAATGAGATTGGGTACCAAAAAAATAAATGGATTCGGGATAAAATCTTCTCTCTATGAATGAGATAAAGACAGAATAATCAGAAATAGAGTTTCCTTTTTTTTAGCACACTTCATTTCACATGTTCAAAAAAAAAATTCGTGGATTCTTTTTGGTAGTAGAATTGATGGAATACGATTGAATTCCGTAATATATATTATTATAATAAAAATAAAAGTCGTATTTGTTAAGTAAATGCCAATATGGTTATTGAGTTATCCGTATATCATACCTTTTATCATAATTTCACTTGGGGCAACACGGGTCACACTCTATCAAAATTCCTTTTTTTTTTCTATTCAATATATTCAATGAAAAATGCAAGGACGACGATTTTCTATAGGGATATGTGCATAAGAGCGAGACCCAGCTCAGTATCTGATCTGGGTAATAACACTGGGTTCTGGGGTTTACATATACACATATATGTTGTTATAATTGAAATTGAAAAGCATTTATTATTGAAAATAATGGGTTTAGTCATAAAGAAATTTGTTTTTCTTATGCCATTAAGGAAACCAAATTTCATTTGATATGAAAATGAAAAACCGTTCACTAATTCAAAGTAAATGGTTAATTGTTATAATTTTCCCTGAATTTTGCAGCCTGTAACCGAAAATCTATTTTTTCCTATTTTCAACAGAAAAGAGAAGTTTTTAAGCTTTGTCTATTTTGAGATACAATCGAGTAGAATAATCTAAACTAGATCCAATAAAAATAAGAATTCATTTTTTTAGAATAAGTACGACCGACGAGATTCAAAATAAAAAAAATTCGTAGTAGAATATGGATTATGGATAATATTTTTATCCATTTTGGATTGGACCGAATTGGGCGGCGACATGGCCAAGCGGTAAGGCGGGGGACTGCAAATCCTTTATCCCCGGTTCAAATCCGGGTGTCGCCTGATCAACAAAAAAAGATTGGGGATTTCTTATTCTTATATTGCTGATCTAATTAGACGAATTCTTGCCCCGCGGAAGCAGAGGCAAAGGACTAAGCAGACGTGTCAATACTTTCTTTTTAGAACCATGAGTTCTGGGTGTGGCCCAAACCGGTACGGTACGGTGCCAATATGGATGAAACAACTCTCCCTTATTACTTATTAATTTATAATTGAATTTCATAATTCAATTTCATTATTTATTAATGATTGGTTCGGGCTATTTTTTTTCATAGGAAATATAGATATCTGATAGAAAGTTATTTATCTTGATGGTATATTTTTATGTTTTTTGCTTATGAGGGAAGGGTACCAAAACAAACAAAAGGTCTTACTATTCTTTATGCTTACCTGTTCCATTAGGAACATTCCTTTGAGATTTCCAAAGGTGTGTGTATTGTATTTGTACTTAATGCTCCCTGATTCTACCAGAAATCCTATAATAATATAGGAACTTGTTACAAATGTATTCATTGAATTGGTTTGGTTCATCAATAGCCTTAATTCAGAATCCTATTTTGACTCTGTGCCATTGATTCCACTATGATTATTAATCAATAATGGAATAATTCCTTCATGAAGATAGGGGACATAATTCACATGGATATAGTAAGTCTCGCTTGGGCTGCTTTAATGGTAGTCTTTACATTTTCTCTTTCACTTGTAGTATGGGGGAGGAGTGGACTCTAGGGCTAGGGTACTAATTGAGTAATCGATTGAGTAATCGAATTGTATCAATTCTTTATTGATCGTTTTGCGAAGCCTTAAAAAAACGTTTCTGTTTCCAAATTGTACTGGAATATGGTAATGCATAAAAAAATACAATTATGAATAATAATAATTCGATCAAACAATGAATGATTACCATAATTGAATTTAATTTCGAAACTCAAATCTACGCATGATAGGAAATTTTTTCTAATCGAATTTTTCCTAAATATTCTATTTTGGTGAATCAACTCTTACCAGAATTATGGATATTACAACGAGAAAAACCAATCCCTATTTTTTTTTCTTTATTTGTTTCCCCTTTTTCTTAACTTTTACTGTTTGAAGAGAAAGTCTGTTGCTATAACGGCAATACATACTTTCTTTCCACAGGAAGCGATTATCGGTTGTCCAAAGAAAAGAGGTCCTACACCTAATAAAATGAGATCTTTCTTCCGTTGAGCGATCTGTACATCGCACATTTCACGTTTGTTTTAGACTCCTAGAAATTTTTTTATGCTTTTTTTTGACTCATCTCATCACAAATGTATTCTATTTATATGTAGCGAAAAAAAAAATAGAATTCGAGTGCTATTTAGAGGTACATCTAATATATGTACATACATATTGTAAATTGATCTATATGAAATGAATGAAGACTAGATTCGTATACAACTTTAGAAATGTTATGTTATATAATAATAAATAGTATATAATACTAGATAGTGTGGTAGAAAGAACTATATATATAGTTCTTTCTACCACACTATCTCAGATACTTCTACTTCTGATTCCAGCCCTATCATTTAATTTAAGACTTAAAGTTTGAATCTCTTTTATTTCTTCAATCATTGATAAGAACTAATAATTCAAGTTTCATTCAAATTAATTATTTTGGCTGACCGTTTTTACGTATATGATAAGTAAAAAAGCAGTAGGAACTAAAATAAACAGTGCAGTAGCAATAAGTGCGAGAATATTGACTTCCATAATCTTCTTTTTTTGTTTCGCAATAACTCGGGATCTAATCCCATAGAGATGATAAATTTGACTCCTGTAAATTCAATGGGATGAATTGCATCCTGATGATACTGAATCAGATCAATATTATGAATAACAATATCTGATCTATCAAATCGATGCATCGTCGAAAATAAAATAGTATAACATAGAAAAATCTTTTATTCATACTAAATCAAAAATGCCGTTTTTGATTGGATCATAAATCCTATCATTGGATTTTCATCTTTTTTTTTCACTTTTCTTTTCTATAACCTATTATCTTCCTTATACAATTCTACTACTTATACATACAATAGTATATATACAAATACATACAATTATGAGGTATCATATGACCGGTATTCTATGGGTCATACACAGATCCAATTCAAACAGTAGAAGTGAGATGGAAAAAAGGACAGATTAAGTATAAAAAATCGAATATTCCAAAAATTGACTAAATACTAAAAGGGGGCCTCGCTTGTTTGGTCTTTTTTTTTATTTAATTAGTATCTTCTTCTTGGATTGGGATTAGAACGTATACATCACAAATTCAGTATGCTATTTGAATGAGATAGGTTGTTTCCAACCAATTACTATAGTATTAGAGGATACACAAACAAAGCCGGAATTCGAATGTGGTTTAACCTGAACCTGAAAAGTACTCTGTCGAGGTAATTATATTAAGTTTATTGTGTATCATACAATAAACGAAGATAATTTGTGTCTGCACTCCCGGTAAAAATACGGACACTCTATAATTCTATTTTGCTCTCTGTCTTCCTTTTCACAGAAAAGAGAAAGATGAAT